TTTGCTTCTCTTTCCGAATTCTCGTTCTTTATCATAAAAGTTCTCCCCCGCCAATGAATGATAAGTGCCTAGGTGAAGCATAGTATAAGATAAGTCAGAAAAGTCTAAGTCTTAGTATACTTGAAAAAGAAAATAAATATACCTCTACTCTTACTATAAGATAAAGACTCTTAAGTCTAAAGACATATAAGATAAGGCTTTTCACATGAATACTTAGTAGAACGACTAACGACGAGATTTATTATCGTTTCTCGCGTGTCTCACGAAAGTGAGAGTAGGTGCAAATTCTCCCAATTTGTGACCGACCATACGATCTGTGATATAAATAGGTAAATGTTCCTTTCCATTATGAATAGCGATTGTATGGCCAATCATTGTGGGTATAATGGTAGATGCCCGAGACCAAGTCACTATGATTTCTTTCTCCTCCCTCCTGTTGAGTTTTTCAATTCTTCCCGATAAATGATTAGCTACAAAAGGATTTTTTTTGAGTGAACGTGTCACGGCTGATTACTCCTTTTTTTACATTTTTGAAATTGGCATTCTATGTCCAATATCTCGATCTTAATCTGAAGTATAATGATGAATGGAAAAAAGAGAAAATCCTTTAGCTAGCATAAGGGAAGGGGCGGATGTAGCCAAGTGGATCAAGGCAGTGGATTGTGAATCCACCATGCGCGGGTTCAATTCCCGTCGTTCGCCCATCATATTATTTCCAATTCCAAAAATTCGATTTTCAATGTTCCTATTTACGGCGACGAAGAATAAAACTATCACTATATTTGTTCCTTTTCCTACTTCTTCTTCCAAGCGCAGGATAACCCCAAGGGGTTGTGGGTTTTTTTCTACCAATTGGGGCTCTCCCTTCACCGCCCCCATGGGGATGGTCTACAGGGTTCATAACTACTCCTCTTACTACAGGACGCTTACCTAGCCAACACTTAGATCCGGCTCTACCCAAACTTTTTTGGTTCACCCCAACATTACCCACTTGTCCGACTGTTGCTAAGCAGTTTTTGGATATCAAACGGACCTCCCCAGATGGTAATCTTAATGTGGCCGATTTACCCTCTTTTGCAATCAGTTTCGCTACAGCGCCTGCTGCTCTAGCTAATTGTCCACCCTTTCCAAGTGTGATTTCTATGTTATGTATGGCCGTGCCTAAGGGCATATCGGTTGAAGTAGATTCTTCTTTTTTATCAATCAAAACCCCTTCCCAAACTGTACAAGCTTCTTCCAAAGCATACGGCTTTCTAGATGTATATGATGATATCTAGACAGATGGATCTTATATGAATCGTATGATGAAGTACCACATGAGTGGATATATAGGAATCCAAATCTGCCGAATCACTTATGTTATGATCTTCTACATCCTAGGTCTCCCCGTTCCGTCATCTGGCTTATGTTCTTCATGTAGCATTCAGACCGGATGACTCTATGAAATTACGTCGATACTTGCACATATTACGGGTAACGTAGGAGACATCTCTATTTTTCCCCGGGGGGTCTTTCTAATTACCACTGCTTAGCTTTCAATTCGCCTCTGACCATCAAATGAAATGTGAATAACCCGTCCTCCTCTCTTTGAAACAAGGGGCGCTTCCGGTTCTGTGCGCGCTTCAAACAATTTTGTCTTCTCCATATTACCATATCTCTAGAGTCAATAATTTTCTATGAGGAACTACTGAACTCAATCACTTGCTGCCGTTACTCAACAGTTTTCTGTTGAGGTCTATCCCGTAGAGGTACTCCAATTGGATCAGTGATCGATTTCTAGGTTTCGTCATAAACCTAATTGGTTACTTCCAATTACGTAAATCAATAGTTCAAACCGCACTCAAAGGTAGGGCATTTCCCATTGATATAGGAACTTCTGTACCAGAAACAATGGTATCTCCAATTATAGCCCCTCTGGGATGTAAAATATATCTCTTCTCACCATCCCCATAGTGTATGAGACAAATGTATGCATTTCGATTAGGGTCATATTCTATGGTTACGATTCTACCAGATATCCCTTTTTCATTCCGTCGAAAGTCGATTTTACGGTATAGACGCTTATGACCTCCCCCTCTATGCCCTGCGGTAATGATCCCTCTGGCATTACGACCTTTACCACAACGATGCTGTCCATAGATCAAATTATTTCGTGGATTGGATTTCACTTGACTGTCTACGGCTCCATTGCGTGTGCTCGGGGTAGAAGTTTTGTATAAATGTATTGCCGTGTTATTAAGTCTTTTGCTTTAAGTTCTTTTCTCTATAAGAGGTGGAATAGAATAACCCGGTTGAAGCGTAATGATCATACGTCTGTAATGCATTGTATGTCCCATAATAGGTCCCATCCTTTTACCCTTTCCCGGGAGTCGATGACTATTCATAGCTCTTACCTTGACACCAAAGAAGAGTTCGACCCAATGCTTTATTTCTGTCCTAGTTGATCCTGATTCGACATTAGAAGTATATTGATTGTTCCCCAATAACCTTGGAATACTTTTTTCTGTAAATACTGCATATTTGATTCCATCCATAAATCCATTTTCTTCCCTATGAGTTCCAGTATCGATAAGAATTCTAGTTCTTACTGTTCATATGTTATGGTATGAATATACCATACCAATTCGCTATGTATGGATGATGAGATTCCATTGATACAGAGCCAATTCCAATAGACTTATTGAATGTTCCCATTGGCGTGCATCCAGCAGGAATTGAACCTACGAATTTGCCAATTATGAGTTGGGCGCTTTAACCATTCAGCCATGGATGCTTAACAGGGATCATCGTACATCGTGAATAACCAAATTCCAATTGAAATGAAATCTTTAGGAGGAATCAATGAAACGACATCAATTCAAATCCTGGATATTCGAATTGAGAGAGATATTGAGAGAGATCAAGAATTCTCACTATTTCTTAGATTCATGGATCAAATTCGATTCAGCGGGATCTTTCACTCACATTTTTTTCCACCAAGAACGTTTTATGAAACTCTTTGACCCCCGAATTTGGAGTATCCTACTTTCACGTGATTCACAGGGTGCAACAAGCAATCGATATTTCACGATCAAAGGTGTAGTACTGCTTGTAGTAGTGGTCCTTATATCTCGTATTAACAATCGAAAGATGGTCGAAAGAAAAAATCTCTATTTGATGGGGCTTCTTCCTATACCTATGAATTCCATTGGACCCAGAAAGGAGACATTGGAAGAATCTTTTTGGTCTTCCAATAGAAATAGGTTGATTGTTTCGCTCCTGTATCTTCCAAAAGGGAAAAAGATTTCTGAGAGTTGTTTCATGGATCCGCAAGAGAGTACTTGGGTTATCCCAATAAAGAAAAAGCGTATCATGCCTGAATCTAACCGGGGTTCGCGGTGGTGGAGGAACCGGATCGGAAAAAATAGGGATTCTAGTTGTCAGATATCTAAGGAAACCGTAGCTGGAATTGAGATCTCATTCAAAGAGAAAGATAGCAAATATCTGGAGTTTCTTTTTTTATCCTATACGGATGATCCGATCCGCAAGGACCATGATTGGGAATTTTTTGATCGTCTTTCTCCGAGGAAGAAACGAAACATAATCAACTTGAATTCGGGACAGCTATTCAAAATCTTAGGGAAAGACTTGATTTGTTATCTCATGTCTGCTTTTCGTGAAAAAAGACCAATTCAGGGGGAGAGTTTCTTCAAACAACAAGGAGCTGGGGCAACTATGCAATCCAATGATATTGAGCATGTTTCCCATCTCTTCTCGAGAAACAAGTGGGGTATTTCTTTGCAAAATTGTGCTCAATTTCATATGTGGCAATTCCGCCAAGATCTCTTCGTTAGTTGGGGGAAGAATCAGCACGAATCGGTTTTTTGGAGGAACGTCTCGAGAGAGAATTGGATTTGGTTAGACAATGTGTGGTTGGTAAACAAGGATCGGTTTTTTAGCAAGGTACGGAATGTATTGTCAAATATTCAATATGATTCCACAAGGTCTATTTTCGTTCAAGTAACGGATTCTAGCCAATGGAAAGGATCTTCTTCTGATCAATCCAGAGATTCTTTCGATTCCGTTATATCTTTCGATTCCGTTATAAATGAGAATTCAGAATATCACACATTGATCGATCAAACAGAGATTCAGCAACTAAAAGAGAGATCGATTCTTTGGGATCCTTCCTTTCTTCAAACGGAACGAACAGAGATAGAATCAGATCGATTCCCGAAATGCCTTTTTGGATCTTCCTCCATGTCCTGGCTATTCACGGAACCTGAGAAGCGGATGAATAATCATCTGCTTCCGGAAGAAATCGAAGAATTTCTTGGGAATCCTACAAGATCCATTCGTTCTTTTTTCTCTGACAGATGGTCAGAACTTCATCTGGGTTCGAATCCTACTGAGAGGTCCACTAGAGATCATAAATTGTTGAAGAAAAAACAAGATGTTTCTTTTGTCCCTTCCAGGCGAGCGGAAAATAAAGAAATGGTTGATATATTCAAGATAATTACGTATTTACAAGATACCGTCTCAATTCATCCTTCGGAACCATATCACATCCCGGATCTGGTTCCGAAGGATGAACCGGATATGGACAGCTCCAATAAGATTTCATTCTTGAACAAAAATCCATTTTTTGATTTCTTTCATCTATTCCATGACCGGAACAAAGGGGGATACGCGTTACGCCACGATTTTTTTGAATCAGAAGAGAGATTCCCAGAAATGGCGGATCTATTCACTCTATCAATAACCGAGCCGGATCTGGTGTTTCGTAGGGGATTTGCCTTTTCTATTGATTCCTACGGGTTGGATCAAAAAAAATTCTTGAATGAGGTATTCAACTCCAGAGATGAATCGAAAAAGAAATCTTTATTGGTTCTACCTCCTCTTTTTTATGAGGAGAATGAATCTTTTTCTCGAAGGATCAGAAAAAAATTGGTCCGGATCTACTGCGGGAATGAGTTGGAAGATCCCAAACTAAAAACAGCGGTAT